TAATATCTTGGAAATTTTAGTATTCCGGTGTTTTGTGATTTTTTTAGTCCTTATTTTTAGGTTGTGTGTTGAGGACGTTTAAAAAATATTTATATGTTATATATAATATGTGATGGCATAAGTCAACCCTTATTACAACTTGTTGACTTTGATACGCTCGGCCTGTCCTCTCTGGTTTTGGGGTTTGACAGAGATACAGGATTTGCCGGGCGTAGGGGGTAAGGGGGTTTGTCGCGCAAAAACGGGGGGCATATAGTATAATAGTGTGTTGGGTAAGAATGTATTATGCACTTGAGATAAACGTATGTAATTCTTGAGTTATGTCTTTCGATCATTAAATTACATTATTTGCGACCATTATGTTCTACCTTAAGTTATTATTGAGCCTGCACTCTGAGATGCATGTGAAAGGCAGACCAAAAAAAGATACCCTATGCATATAAAAGAACGCTCGGCTTGGGGGGTAACGAGACATATGTACTACACCATTAATCAAATGCCAGTATAATTATCCGAAAGTGGGATAATGAATATTATGGACCTGAAATAGGAACCAGATGCCAGTAATAATTCACCAAGTGCGACCCCCACAATTATTGCCCCTGATTCTATCATTAATATTTAACCTTTATATAAACTGGTTGGTGGTTTCTTACTACATTAATATTGTATATATTAAATTCTAATTGATTAAACAGAGTAAAAATCTGAGGACAATGTTATTTGGACGCTCCCATAAGTTTAAGTTTGATTAATATTTTATTAAATTTATAATAATATGTAAATGCACTTTACAGGTAAGTACTTGCTTTATGGTTTAAATATTTTATTGGTGATTATACATAGATGTACTAATGCATTATGTAATATTATGCATATTATGTACTACACCATAATACTATGCAGAAAATAGTTTAATTTAGAATTCTGGCTTTGGGAGCCAGGGGTGAGAGTTAAAATCTCTTTTTTCTGGCGGCACTAGGGGGGATTTTAACCTCCGATCTTCGGATTACAAGACCGATGCTTTAAGACTAAGCTACTAGGGCAGGCTCATTCAAGTGCTTTGTTTTCTAGTCATCCGGCTAGGGGAATTAGAACTAGGAATAGGGCGAAGTATAGGACTGATGCAACTTGTCCAATAATAATGAACGGGTGTTCTACTGGTATTCCTCCAATTCATGTTAAGATAATTATGTCCGCAACCAAAGTTCAGAAGAGGAATTGGGTGATTGGTCGGAATGTTAGTCCTCGTTGTTTTGATGTGTGTAAGATTGGTACTACTATTAATACTAGGATGGAGAATAGGAGGGCCAGGACTCCTCCCAGTTTGTTTGGGATGGATCGAAGGATGGCGTAGGCGAATAGGAAGTATCATTCAGGTTTAATGTGGGGCGGGGTGACTAGCGGGTTTGCTGGGGTAAAGTTTTCTGGGTCTCCTAATAGGTTTGGGGAAAATAGTGCCAGGGACGCAAGTGCTAGTAGTATAACTACAAAGCCTAGGAGGTCTTTGTAGGAGAAATATGGGTGGAAGGAGATTTTGTCTGCGTCGGAGTTTAATCCTATTGGGTTGTTTGATCCTGTTTCGTGGAGAAATAGTAGGTGAAGAATGGTTGCTGCTGCGACGATAAATGGAAGCAGGAAGTGGAAGGCAAAGAATCGTGTGAGAGTTGCATTATCTACTGAGAAGCCTCCTCAGATTCATTGTACTAGGGCGTCCCCTACGTAGGGGACGGCTGATAGGAGGTTTGTGATGACTGTGGCACCTCAGAAAGATATCTGTCCTCATGGGAGGACGTAACCGACGAAGGCTGTTATCATTACTAGGAGGAAGAGGATGACTCCGATGTTTCAGGTTTCTTTGTACAGGTATGATCCGTAGTATAGGCCTCGAGCAATGTGGAGGTAAAGGCAGATGAAAAAGAAGGATGCTCCGTTTGCGTGTATATTTCGAATAAGTCATCCGTAGTTGACGTCACGGCAGATGTGGGCTACTGAGGAGAAGGCTGTGGAGATGTCGGAGGTGTAGTGTATTGCCAGGAATAGTCCTGTTAGGATTTGGGTAATCAAACATAGTCCTAGTAGTGACCCAAAGTTTCATCATACTGAGATGTTTGAGGGGGCTGGGAGGTCGACTAGTGCGTCGTTGGCGATTTTAATAAGAGGGTGTGTTTTTCGTAGGCTTGCCATTATGGGTTCTTATAGTTGAATAACAACGGTGGTTCTTCAAGTCACTGGTCTCGGTTAAAATCCGAGTGAGAATTATGACTTATCTTGTATCTTTGCTGTTGATAGCTTTAATTATTGGTTTGGTTGCTGTGGCTTCTAATCCTGCACCTTATTTCGCTGCTCTTGGTTTAGTGATGGCGGCGGGGGTTGGGTGCGGGGTATTAGTTAGTCATGGTGGGTCTTTTTTATCCTTGGTTCTCTTTTTAATTTATTTAGGGGGTATGCTTGTGGTGTTTGCGTATTCGGCGGCTTTGGCTGCTGAACCTTTTCCTGAAGCTTGGGGCGATCGTTCTGTGGTTGGGTATGTTTTAGTTTATTTACTTGGTGTTGGGCTGATGGTTAGTTTGTTTTGAGATGGTTGGTATGAGGGGTCTTGGGTGGTTGTTGATGGCTTGAAGGAGTTTTCTGTGCTGCGGGGGGATACTAGTGGGGTTGCTGAAATATATTCATCTGGTGGTGGAATATTGGTTATTTGTGCGTGGGTGTTGCTTTTAACCCTGTTTGTGGTATTGGAGTTAACTCGGGGTCTGGGTCGTGGGACTCTTCGGGCGGTTTAAATTGTGGCTAGGAGAATGGCTAGAGCTGTGGAGAGTAGGAAGATTGTTAGGTAGGTTTTAATTATTCCTCGTTGGGCGTCGCTAATGGTTTTAGCCATTTTAATTTGGGCGGAAGAGGCCCCTTTTGGTCCTGCGGCTTCAAATCATGTTTGGTCTACTATTTGGGTGGCGGCTAGTTGGCCCAGGGTTAAGTTTAGTTTTGGTATTAGTCGGTGGGTGATTGCTGGGAAGTAGCCTAGTATGTTGGAGAAGTGGTGTAGTTGGGCTGTTGGGCGAGTTTTAAATTGTTTATTGGTTAGAGCAGTGAGTTCTATGGCTGTTAGCAGTCCGATAATTGTTACTGCGATGGCGGCTATTTTAAGGGTTGTGGGCATTGTTATGGTTGGTGTTTTTGAGGGTAAGAAGTTGGATGTAATGATGAGCCCTGCGATGATGCTTCCTCAAGCAAGTCGTTTGATAGGGTTGATTACTGATGGGTCATTTTCGTTGATTGGTGAAAATGGCAGGAATCGGGGTGTTCCTATGTTGACGAAGAAGACTACTCGGAAACTGTATACGGCGGTGAAGGAGGTGGCGATAAGTGTGAGGGTTAGGGCTCAGGCGTTTAGGTAGGAGGTATTCAGGGCTTCGATGATGGCGTCTTTTGAAAAGAATCCGGCTAGGAATGGGGTTCCTGTGAGTGCCAGGCTACCAATTGTTAGGCATGTTGAGGTAAATGGTATAAGATTTTGTAAGCCTCCTATTTTTCGGATGTCTTGTTCATCGTTGAGGCTGTGAATAATTGACCCCGAGCACAAGAATAATATTGCTTTGAAGAAGGCGTGTGTGCAGATGTGAAGGAATGCTAGTTGTGGTTGATTAAGCCCAATTGTTACTATTATGAGCCCTAGTTGGCTTGATGTAGAGAAGGCCACGATTTTTTTAATGTCGTTTTGGGTTAGGGCACAGGCAGCTGAAATAAGGGTGGTTAGAGCTCCTAAGCATAGGCAAATTGTCAGGGCGAGTTCGTTGTTTTCTATGATTGGGTGGAGTCGGATTAGAAGAAAGATTCCGGCCACAACCATAGTGCTGGAGTGAAGGAGGGCAGAGACTGGTGTGGGGCCCTCCATGGCGGAGGGAAGTCATGGGTGGAGCCCAAATTGGGCGGATTTTCCAGTCGCTGCCAGGATAAGGCCAATTAATGGGAGGGTTGTGTCGAAGTCTTTTGATAGGAAGAAGATTTGTTGAATTTCCCATGAGTTTAGGTTTATTGCAAATCAGGCCATGCTCATGATTAGTCCGATGTCACCTACTCGGTTATAGATTACGGCTTGTAGGGCTGCTGTGTTGGCGTCTGCTCGTCCGTATCATCAGCCGATGAGGAGGAATGATATGATTCCAACCCCTTCTCATCCAATGAATAGTTGAAATATATTATTGGCTGTTACTAGGATAATCATGGCTACTAGGAATAATAGCAGGTATTTGAAGAATCGGTTCATGTATGGGTCGGAGTGTATATATCAAGATGCAAATTCGAGGATGGATCAGGTTACGTAAAGGGCAATAGGGGTGAAGATAAGTGAGTAGTGGTCAAATTTGAAGCTGATGTTGATGTCAAATATTGTGGTGTTTATTCAGTGTCAGTTTGTGACGATGGTTTCAGTGCCTTGATCGAGGAAAAGTATGAGTGGGAGAAGGCTGATAAAGAATGCGGAGCTTACAGCGGTTTTAACGTGCAGTGTTGCTCACTTGGGGTTTAGAGGTTTTGGACTTAGTGAGGTGAGTAGGGGATAAATTAAAATAATGATAACTAGGACCAGTGAAGAGGATAGGATTAAGGGTGTTGGGTGCATAGCTTCCACTTGGATTTGCACCAAGAGTTTTTGGTTCCTAAGACCAATGGATGAGCTGTTATCCTTTAGAAGCGCGAGAGAGCCACGGAGTTTAACCGTGGGTTGTAAGTATTAGCAGTGCTTATTGCCTCGGGCCTTTCTCGGTGAGTAAGAGGATTTTAACCTCTATCTTTAGAATCACAATCTAATATTTTTAGTTAAACTATACTTACTAGTAGCATCAGCCTCATATAAGTTCTGGTTTTGTTACTAGGAGGATGACTGGGACAAGGTGAAGTGTTATCAGTAGGTGTTCTCGGGTGTGGAATGGTGGTAAGCCTACGATGTGGTTTGGTGCTGGGCCTCGTTGAGATATGAGGAACAGGTAGAGGGAGTAGCCGGCCGTGATTAATGTTCCGACTCCTGTAAGTGCGATAGTTCATGGGGATCAGTTAAATAATGTGGTGATGATTATGAGTTCTCCCATAAGGTTTGGAAGGGGTGGAAGGGCCAGGTTAGCTAGGTTAGCGATGAATCATCAGACTGCTGTCAGAGGGAAGATTATTTGTAATCCTCGCGCAAGAATTATGGTTCGGCTATGTGTTCGTTCGTAGGCGGTGTTGGCCAGGCAGAATAGTGCGGAGGACACAAGGCCGTGGGCGATTATTAAAATGATTGCTCCGGTAAATCCTCATGGGGTTTGGATAAGGATTCCTCCCGCGACTAGCCCTATGTGACTTACTGAGGAGTAAGCGATTAACGATTTTAAGTCTGTTTGACGTAAACAGATGGATCCGGTTATGATAATACCCCATAGGGCCAAGATAATGAAGGGATAGGCTAGTTCTTTGGAGAGAGGGTCTAGCATTACTATTATTCGTATCATTCCATAGCCTCCTAGTTTGAGGAGAACTGCGGCTAGGACTATGGATCCGGCTACAGGGGCTTCAACGTGCGCTTTGGGCAGTCAGAGGTGAACTCCATAGAGGGGTATTTTTACTAAAAATGCGATTAAGCATCCTGCTCATCAGATTTTGTGGCCCCAGGAGTTGAGGGCCAGGGGTTGGGAATATTGTAAGATTAATATAGACAGTGTTCCAGTTGATTGTTGGAGGAGAAGGAGGGCTACTAAGAGGGGTAATGATCCTGCTAGTGTGTAGAAAAGGAAGTAGGTCCCTGCGTTTAGGCGTTCGGTTTGGTTCCCTCAGCGGGTGATGATAATGAGGGTGGGGATGAGTGTGGCTTCAAATATAACGTAGAACAGAATAATTTCGGTGGCGCCGAATGCTATAATTCGGAAAGTTTGTAGTGAGGCCAGGAGGGTGATGTATAGTCGTTGTCGGGTGACTGGTTCTGGGTTAATGTGGTTTTGGCTGGCCAGAATTATTAGGGGAAGAAGTCAGCATGTGAGAACAAGAAGGGGGGTGGATAGCGGGTCTGTGGCCATGTACATGTTAGAAACTGCTCAGCCGGTCTCTGACGTTCATTTTAACCAGACAAGGCTGGTGAGTGCAATGAGAAGACTATGTGCGGTTGTTGTTGTTCATAGTCATTTAGGAGAGGATAATCAGATTGTTGGGAATAGCATGATTGTCGGAATTAGTACTTTTAGCATTGTAGAAGATTAAGGTTTTGTAGGCGGTCAGTTCCATGAGTACGGGCTGTGGCGACTAGGAGGGCAAGGCCTGCGCTTGCTTCGCAGGCGGAAAAAGCTAGTAGAAGTATTGGGGCTGCTGAGAATCCTGTGGATTCGAATTGTAGGGCCCAGAGGGCTAGTGCAATGAATAGAGATAGTATTATTCCTTCTAGGCATAATAGGGCCGATAGCAGGTGGGTCCGGTGGAATGCGAGGCCTATGAGCCCCAGGATAAATGCTGAGGTAAAGCTGAAGTGAACGGGTGTCATAAGGGGGTCGTGGAATTTAACCACGATTTTCTGAGCCGAAATCAGAGGTCTTGTTTTGGACTAACTCCCTATTCTGCTCATTCTAAGCCTCCTTGTGTTCATTCATAAACTAGTCCTAGTGTTAAGAGAATAAGGACTGCTGTGGCCCAGAAAAAGGTTCCGGCGGGGTTATAGAGTTGATCGCCTCAGGGCAGGGGAAGAAGGAGGGCGATTTCCAGGTCGAATAAGAGGAATAGGATGGCCACCAGGAAAAATCGAAGAGAGAATGGTAGTCGAGCGGATCCGAGGGGGTCGAAACCGCATTCGTATGGTGAGAGTTTTTCTGCGTCGGGGTTTATTTGTGGAAGTCAGAAGGATACGACTGCTAGCACAAGGGATAGGGTAATTGTGATAATTAAAATGGTGATAATTAAGTTCATTATCTTTCCTTGGGGTTCAACCAAGACTGGGTGATTGGAAGTCACTCGTACTAGCGCTTAATACTAGAAAGATTATGAGCCTCATCAGTAAATGGATACGTAGAGGAATAGTCATACTACGTCGACAAAGTGTCAGTATCATGCGGCGGCTTCAAAACCAAAGTGGTGTTCAGATGTGAAATGGTATTGGATTTGGCGGAGAAAGCAGACGGCTAAAAATGAGGATCCAATAATAACATGAAGTCCGTGGAATCCTGTGGCTACAAAGAATGTGGATCCATAGACCCCGTCTGCGATTGTAAATGGTGCTTCGTAGTACTCTATGGCTTGAAGGGCTGTGAAATAGAGCCCTAGAATGATAGTCAGTGCGAGGGACTGGATAGCCTGCTTTCGCTCGCCTTCTATAAGGCTGTGGTGTGCTCATGTTACTGTGACTCCGGATGCTAGAAGTACGGCTGTGTTAAGAAGGGGGACTTCGAATGGATCAAGTGTAATAATTCCTGTTGGCGGTCAGCAGCCTCCTAGTTCTGGCGTTGGTGCTAAGCTTGAGTGGTAGAAGGCTCAGAAAAACCCAAGGAAGAAGAATACTTCGGATGTGATGAATAGGATTATTCCATATCGTAAGCCTTTTTGTACGGGGGGTGTGTGGTGGCCTTGGAAGGTTCCTTCTCGAATGATGTCTCGTCATCACTGGTACATGGTGAGGAGTAATAGGACTGCTCCTAGGGTTATGAGTGTGGTTGAGTGAAAGTGGAACCAGATCGCTAGACCGGATGTCATTAAAAGAGCTCCGATTGCGCCAGTTAGGGGTCATGGGCTTGGATCAACCATATGATATGCATGTGCTTGGTGGGCCATTAAACGTTCTCTTGTAGGTAGAGGCTAAGGAGGAGGACAAATACGTAGGCTTGGATTATTGCGACTGCAACTTCTAGAAGTGTTAGCAAGAAGAGAACAGTGGCTGTTAGGATTGCTACGGTTGGTATTATGGGGAGTAGGACAAACACAGCGGTAGCAATGAGTTGAATTAGAAGGTGCCCGGCAGTTAAGTTGGCTGTTAGTCGGACGCCAAGAGCTAAGGGGCGAATGAATAGGCTAATTGTTTCGATAATAATTAGTACTGGGATTAGTAGAATTGGGGTCCCTTCTGGGAGGAGGTGGCCTAGAGCAACTGTTGGTTGGTTGCGCATTCCGATAATGACTGTTGCAAGTCATAGTGGTACGGCAAATCCTATATTAAGGGATAGTTGCGTTGTAGGGGTAAAGGTGTATGGGAGGAGGCCAAGCATGTTGATGGTGATGAGGAAAACTATTAAGGAGGCTAATAAGAGAGCTCATTTATGGCCCCCGATGTTGAGGGGAAGCATAAGTTGGTTGGTAAAGCGGTTAATTAGTCATCCTTGAATGGTGATAAGTCGGTTGTTAACCCATCGTGAGGATGGGGAGGGGTATAGGACTCAGGGTAGTGCAATTGCAATGGCAATTAGGGGGATTCCCAGGTAAGATGGGCTTGCAAATTGGTCGAAGAAGCTTATTGCCATGGTCAGTCTCAGGGTTCAGTTTTGTGTGCTTCAGCATTTAGAGGGGTTGGCTCATTTGGTGAAGTGTGGTTTATGACTTTAGTTGGGATAATGGTGAGAAAAATTGCTCACGAGAATACTAAGATTGCAAATCAAGGGGCGGGATTTAATTGGGGCATTTCACTAGAGGTGGTTGGGAGGCACCAATCTTTGGCTTAAAAGGCCAACGCTGTAGCCCAAATTTAGCTTCCTAGTGAGGCGTCTTCTAGTATAAGTGTGGATCAGTTTTCGAAGTGTTCTAGTGGCACTGCTTCAACTACGATCGGCATAAAGCTGTGGTTTGCCCCGCAGATCTCGGAGCATTGTCCATAGAACACCCCCGGTCGGGAGGCAATGAAGGCGGTTTGATTAAGACGTCCGGGCACTGCGTCTATTTTTACTCCTAGGGCTGGGACGGCTCAAGAGTGTAAGACGTCTTCGGCTGAGACGAGAACGCGAATTGGTGATTCTATTGGGACTACCATTCGGTGGTCTGTCTCTAGGAGACGGAATTGTCCGGGGGTGAGGTCTTGGGTTGGAATTATGTAGGAGTCAAAGCCCAAGCTTTCGTAGTCGGTGTATTCATAGCTTCAGTACCATTGGTGTCCTATGGCTTTAATTGTTAAGTGGGGGTCATTAATCTCGTCTATAAGATATAAAATTCGTAATGAGGGCAGGGCAATTAAAATAAGAATGACAGCTGGGAGGACGGTTCATACGATTTCGATCTCCTGCGAGTCTAAAATATACTTGTTAGTGAGCTTTGTTGAAACCATTGCAACAATAATATAGAGTACTAGGGTGCTAATTAAAAATACAATTATTAAAGCATGGTCGTGGAAGTGGAGAAGTTCTTCTATAACGGGTGACGCCGCGTCTTGGAATCCTAGTTGTGTGGGATGTGCCATTAAGCCCGTGGGCTTAAGACATGCAGGAGTTTAACCTACTATTTCACCTTGACAAAGTGATGTAATCTACAAGTTTACTAATGTCTTATAAGGAAGTGACAGAGTGGTCATGTGGCTGGCTTGAAACCAGTATATGGGGGTTCAATTCCTCCCTTCCTCGGTTAATTTGATTGAACTTGAACGAATGCGGGCTCTTCAAATGTGTGGTATGGTGGTGGGCATCCGTGGAGTCACTCTACATTTGTTGTGGTTAGTTCAACTGATAAAACTTCTCGCTTAGCGGCAAAGGCTTCTCATAAAATAAACAAGAACATGATTACTGCTACTAGTGAGATGAGTGATCCAATAGAAGAAACTGTATTTCACAGGGTGTAAGCGTCTGGGTAGTCTGAGTATCGTCGTGGCATTCCTGCCAGGCCTAGGAAGTGCTGTGGGAAGAATGTGAGGTTAACTCCCACAAATATTACTCCGAAGTGAATTTTTGTTCAGGTGCTGTGTAGGGTAAATCCGGTGAATAATGGGAATCAGTGTACAAAGCCTGCTATAATTGCGAATACAGCACCCATTGATAGGACATAGTGGAAGTGGGCAACTACGTAGTATGTGTCATGAAGAACAATGTCAAGGGATGAGTTTGATAGGACGATTCCCGTCAGCCCTCCAACTGTAAATAGGAAAATGAAGCCGAGGGCTCATAATATTGGTGTTTCTCATTTAATTGAGCCTCCATGGAGTGTCGCCAGTCAGCTGAAGACTTTTACACCTGTGGGGATGGCAATAATTATTGTCGCTGATGTAAAGTATGCTCGTGTGTCTACGTCCATTCCGACTGTAAACATGTGGTGGGCTCAGACGATGAATCCTAGAAGACCGATAGCCATCATTGCTCATACCATTCCTATGTAGCCAAATGGTTCTTTTTTGCCAGCATAGTAAGCCACCACGTGGGAAATAATTCCAAAGCCCGGCAGGATTAAAATATACACTTCTGGGTGCCCGAAGAATCAGAATAATGGCTGATATTTGATTGGGTCTCCTCCTCCTGCGGGGTGAAAAAATGGTGCGTTTAAATTACGGTCTGTTACAAGCATTGTACTTCCGGCTGCTAGGACTGGTATGCAGAGTAAGAGAAGGACTGCTGTTACTAAGACGGCTCACACAAATAGCGGCGTTTGATATTGGGAGATGGCTGGGGGTTTTATATTAATAGTTGTGGTAATAAAATTAATTGCCCCTAAAATGGATGACACACCAGCTAAGTGTAGGGAGAAGATAGTTAGGTCTACGGATGCCCCCGCGTGGGCTAAGTTGCCCGCTAGTGGTGGGTAAACAGTTCATCCTGTCCCTGCCCCGGCTTCTACGCCAGATGAGGCCAGGAGTAGAAGGAAAGATGGTGGTAGTAATCAGAAGCTTATGTTGTTCATTCGTGGGAATGCCATATCCGGGGCCCCGATTATTAGGGGCACTAGTCAGTTGCCAAAGCCTCCAATGAGAATAGGCATTACTATAAAGAAAATTATAACAAAAGCATGTGCAGTGACAATGACATTGTAAATCTGGTCATCACCAAGAAGTGATCCGGGTTGGTTTAGTTCAGCGCGGATTAGTAGACTGAGAGCAGTACCGACTATTCCGGCTCAGGCACCAAATACTAGGTAGAGGGTGCCAATGTCTTTGTGGTTGGTAGAAAAGAATCAGCGCGTGATTGCCACAGGTAGGATGGCCGAAGTTAGGTGGTGGGTTGTAGCCCCGAAGATAGAGGTTTAAGTCCTCTTCCTATCATAGCTCCGTGGTGAAGAACACATTAGATTGCAAATCTAAAGACGCAGATTGACGTCTGCCGGGGCTTTCCCGCCTTACTCAGGCTAACGGCGGGAAAGTAGATGAATGCTCGCTGGTTTGAGCGCTTAGCTGTTAACTAAGAGTTTGTAGGATCGAGGCCTTCTCATCTAGTAAGGCTTTAGCTTAATTAAAGTGTCTGATTTGCATTCAGAAGATGTGGGATAAAGTCCCGCAAGTCTTAGGCAGGGACTAGGAGATTTTCACTCCTGCTTAGAGCTTTGAAGGCTCTTGGTCTGGGTTATCCTAAGTCCCTAGGCGGTTAATGCCATGATGGAAGGGGCAATTGGTAGGAGGCCCAGGGCTGTTGTTGTGGACAGGGCCAGTGCAAGTGTTAGTTGGGTGGTTTGGGTTCGTCATGGTGTTGTGGCGTTGGCTGTACTTGGGGAGATGGTTAGGGTTATTGCATAACATAATCGTAGATAAAAGTATAAACTTAGTAGGGCGGCTAAGGCTATAATTGTTGCGGTGGCTGGGAGGTCCTGTTTTGCTAGTTCTTGCAGGATCAATCATTTTGGTATAAATCCTGTGAGTGGGGGAAGCCCTCCAAGTGATAATAGGGCTATGGCTGTGGTTGCTGTTAGGATTGGGCTTTTTGATCATGTTGCTGTTAGGGAGTTGATTTTTGTGGCTGATGCTATTTTTAGCGATAGGAAGGCTGTGGATGTTATGAGAATGTAAAGTCCAAGGGTGATTAGGGTGAGTTGGGGGGCGTATTGTAGAATAATGATTATTCACCCCATGTGTGCGATTGATGAGTAGGCTAGGATTTTACGCAGCTGGGTTTGATTAAGTCCTCCTCATCCTCCTACGAGTGTTGAGAAGAGGCCTAGGGCTGTGAGTAGCGTCGGGTTGGTGTTTGGGGCTACTTGAATGATTAGTGCGAATGGGGCTAGCTTTTGTCATGTGGAGAGAATTAGTCCTGTTGTTAGGTCAAGTCCTTGTAGCACTTCTGGTATTCAGAAGTGTATTGGTGCAAGGCCTACTTTTAGTGCTAGGGCGGTGAGGGTTATAGTTGAAGCAATGGGGTGTGAGAGGTTGTTGATGTCCCATTCTCCGGTTATTCATGCATTTGTGGTGGCTGCAAATAAAATTATTGCTGCTGCGGTGGCTTGGGTGAGGAAATATTTGGTGGTTGCTTCAACTGCCCGTGGGTGGTGCTGTTGTGCTATTAGGGGGAGGATTGCCATGGTATTAATTTCTAACCCTATCCAAGCAAGTAGTCAGTGGGAGCTGGCGAAGGTTAGGGTGGTCCCTAGTCCTAAACTAGAGAGGAGGATTATAAGTACATAGGGGTTCATTGACAAGGGAGGGATTTTAACCGTCATGTTCGGGGTATGGGCCCGAAAGCTTAATTAGCTGACCTTGTCGTAGGAAGTGGTGTAAAGGAAGCACCTGGAGTTTTGATCTCCTGAGTATGGGTTCGACTCCCTTCTTTCTAGGAACTGGAGGGGCTTTAACCCTCATAAGCCACTCTATCAAAGTGGTCCTTGGGCATTCAGGCACGGTTCCTTATTAGAGTTGTGGGGGGAGCCCTGCGAATGCGATTGGCAAGGCGGTGTGTCATAATACTAGGGCCAGGGTTAGGGGGAGAAAATTTTTTCATACTAGATGTATTAGTTGATCATATCGGAATCGTGGGTAGGAGGCTCGAACTCATAGGAAGATGATGGAGAGGAGTGCGGCTTTGGTCATTAGGTTAATTGTTGTTAGTTCTGGCATGGTTGGTGCGTGGGAGGCTCCAAGGAATAGAATGGCGGATAGGGTATTTATTAGTAGGATATTAGCGTATTCAGCTAGGAAAAATAAGGCGAATGGGCCTCCTGCATATTCTACATTAAATCCGGAGACCAGTTCGGATTCACCTTCAGTTAGGTCGAAGGGTGCTCGGTTTGTTTCTGCTAGTGTTGAGATGTACCATATTGCAGCTAGGGGTCAGGCTGGGATTAGGAGTCAGATGGCTTCTTGGGTGATGTTAAATGTTTGGAGTGTGTACCCCCCTGAAAAGATGATAATTGATAGAAGGATGAGTCCTAGGCTTACTTCGTAGGAGATTGTTTGGGCTACGGCTCGTAGGGCGCCAATGAGTGCATATTTAGAGTTTGATGCTCCTCGAGCCCCAACTACGATAAAAACTGCTAGGCTGGATATGGCTAGGACAAATAAAATTCCAAGGTTGAGGTCAGTAACTGGGTGTGGCATTGGCATGGGTGATCACAGGGTTAGGGCTAGTGTTAAAGCTAGTATGGGGGCTGTTAAGAATAAAATTGGTGATGATGTTGATGGGCGGATTGGTTCTTTAATAAATAGTTTTACTCCGTCGGCGATTGGTTGGAGGAGTCCGTATGGTCCAACGACGTTGGGGCCTTTTCGTAGTTGCATATATCCTAGCACTTTTCGCTCGATTAGTGTTAAAAATGCTACGGCTAGGAGAACTGGTACAATATATGCGAGGGGATTAATTAGGTGGGTTAGTAGAGTGTTTAGCATAAACTAAGAAGAGGATTTGAACCTCTGGTTGAAAGGGCTTAGGCCTTTTGCAATTACCATGCTCTGCCATCTTAGTGTGGCCTTATTTAGGCGGGTATGTGGGTTCTCCCTTTGTTTGATTTAGTTGTTTTCATCAATTAGGGGTGGGGCGCGCTTTTAGCGTTGGCCCCTCTTTTCCGGTCCTTTCGTACTAGGAAAAGTAACATTACAGATAGAAACTGACCTGGATTGCTCCGGTCTGAACTCAGATCACGTAGGACTTTAATCGTTGAACAAACGAACCCTTAATAGCGGCTGCACCATTAGGATGTCCTGATCCAACATCGAGGTCGTAAACCCCCTCGTCGATATGGACTCTGGGAGAGGATTGCGCTGTTATCCCTAGGGTAACTTGGTCCGTTGATCGGCCTTAGTGGGCCGGATCATATTTGGTCAGATTTTCTGTGACTTTGAAATGTCTTTCTTGGTTTTAAGCTTTTTGGCTCAGTCCACATGGAGGATCTTTTATTCTCCGCGGTCGCCCCAACCGAAGGTAAAATCCCATGTTTCGCTAGGTTTGTGCTGTTTATTGAGTTGTTTAAACGTGATTGGGTTTGTACCTTAAGCTCCAAAGGGTCTTCTCGTCTTGTAGTCGTATACCCGCTTCTGCACGGGTAGATCAATTTCACTGACTTGAAAGGGGAGACAGTTAAGCCCTCGTTTGGCCATTCATACAGGTCTTCATTTAAAAGACAAGTGATTGCGCTACCTTTGCACGGTCAAAATACCGCGGCCGTTGAACTTGTGGTCACTGGGCAGGCTGGACCTCCTATACTTTGAGGTTTGCAGGAGGCGATGTTTTTGGTAAACAGGCGAGGCTTGTGTTTGCCGAGTTCCTTCCCTTTCTTTTAGTCTTTCCCTGATGGCACTCCGGTGTGGGGGTAACGATTTTGGTGCTGTGAGGTTTTCTTGAATTTATTTGTTCTTTACGCTGCCCTCTTTTTTTGGGTTCGTTGATTGCCAGTGGTTGGTCCGATCTGGCTTACACTTGTGCCGGGGAGGGGATGGGTCCCCTTGTTACTCATTTTAGCATAGTTTCTTCCATGTCAGCATGGAGTGGCCTAATAGATTTAGGGGAGTGAGATTTTTTATCAGGATAATAAACTTTTTGTCGTTTGAGCTTTAACGCTTTCTGTTCAGATGGCTGCTTTTAGGCCCACTGAGACGACGTGTTTTGTGAAGTATGATCTTTATCCTCCTGTGTAAGATTGTATTCTTTGTTAAAGGGGCTGTACCCCCTTTAACTAACTCTCGTGTTTCGCTTTTTGTGCTGATTAGATGTTGCTTGGTTCGCTTAAGGGGCACGAGGCTGAACTTCTATTCATTTTTTAGGCAACCAGCTATCACCAAGTTCGGTAGGTCTGTCACCTCTACCCGGGGATCTTCCCACTCTTTTGCCACAGAGACGGGTTGGCCCACATTGGCTGTCCCGGGGTAGCTCACTTGGTTTCGGGGTTTCAGACTAAAGGTCTCTTTGCCTGGGTGTACTGGCTAAATCATGATGCAAAAGGTACGAGGTTGAGTCTCTGCTTTTTAGTGCTTGTATGGGTTGTTTCATTACTTTTTCAGCTTTCCCTTGCGGTACTTTTTCTATTGCTTGCGGGCACCTTTTCCGTCTCCCGTACTAAGGTGGAAAAATGGTTTAGTTTGTAGGTTGCGGTTATGTTGTGTTATTTACGTTGTTTAGTTATTTTGGTTATTAAGCTAGCTGTTTGGCTCAGGGCGATCCAACTTGCATGGATGTCTTCTCGGTGTAAGGGAGATGCTTAACTATCTCAGCCACGTCCTGGGTTTGATCCAAGTGCACCTTCCGGTACACTTACCATGTTACGACTTGCCTCCCCTTGTCGGTGCTTTGGTGTTAAATACATTTGTTGCTATTTGACAGGGGAGAGTGACGGGCGGTGTGTACGCGCCTCAGAGCCGGGTTCAAAAGGACACTCTATTTCCTTTTTACTACTAAATCCTCCTTCGAGCATTAGTTTTCATAATGCTGTTCGTGTTATTCTGTGACAGAAAATGTAGCCCATTTCTTCCCACCTCGTGCGCTACACCTCGACCTGACGTTTTGGGTTGTGCCCATTTTGCTTACTGTTAGACCTTCACAGGGTAAGCTGACGACGGCGGTATATAGGCGGGGATGACTAGAAGTGGTGAGGTTTAACGGGGGTTATCGGTTCTAGAACAGGCTCCTCTAGGGGGGTCTAAGGCACCGCCAAGTCCTTTGGGTTTTAAGCTGACGCTCGTAGTACCCTGGCGGACGTTTGTTGTGATAAAACGTCTAGGTTTATGGCTGGGCATAGTGGGGTATCTAATCCCAGTTTGTTTCTCAGCTTTCGTGGGGTCAGGTGGGCTAGTATTGAAGCTACTTTCGTGTTTGGACTTCGGACGCTCAGTAGCGTATGACGGCCAAGAGGCCCTTTGGCTTTAATTTTTGCTCTCCTTAACCACCCTTTACGCCGTGTTTATCAACTAGGGCCTCTCGTATAACCGCGGTGGCTGGCACGAGTTTTACCGGCCCTCTTAGCACTGCCTAAGTCAAGCTTTTGCTCATGGCTTAATGTTTATCACTGCTGAATTCCCTTGGGGGTGTGGCGTGGCAAGGCGTCTTGGGCTAAAAGTTGTGCCTGATGCCTGCTCCTCGTCCCCGGGCGGGGGATTAAGGGCATCCTCACGGGGCTGCGGAGACTTGCATGTGTAAGTTGTGCTAAAGCTGATAGTAAAGTCAGGACCAAGCCTTTGTGCATGCGGGACTTTCTAGGGTCCATCTTAGCATCTTCAGCGATATGCTTTATGTTAAGCTACGCTAGG